CGACAGGTTACGTTGGATTCGATATGCTTACTAGCATATCGAATCCAGGGCTTATAGTTTAATTGGTTCAAACGCACCGCTCATAACGGTGATATTGTAGGTTCGAGTCCTACTAAGCCTATATTCTATAAAACCAAAATAATAAAATTAGACTGAAATGGATGCGTAACACGCTGCGCCTTGAATCCCCCAAATATATATATATTTTTTTGCTCCGCAGGTCATTGTTGTTTTTTATTAATTTATCATCATTAAATTACATAATGATAAAAAAAAAATATATATATATTTTTTTGGGTGTATAGCTTAATTGGTAGAGCATTAGGCTTTTAACTTAATGGTCGCAGGTTCAAGTCCTGCTATACCCAAATGTTTTTATAGAAGTTCCCCTGGCAGTTCATATGCACATCAAAATATACATTGTACGTTGGCTCGTCTAGTACGAGTAATTACGTTAAACTAAAATATATATATATTTTTTTATGTCTTTATGGCCGCTCACGCCCTTTTTTTTCCCTGTGAGAAACCTTTGGCCTCTAATCTAAGCTCAGATAGTGAAAAATGCAAAGAGAGAAGTTACAAGAAGATTTCGAGCTTAGATTGGGCGAAGAGAACTGGCAGCCCAAATAGTAGGATGCGGCTCTGAAAAGAGAGAAGTGTTGTAGGTGTTACCAACTACTATTTCTATTCTATTTTTCTATATGTTAACAATCTGCAGCAATCCTGCAGTGTTGGAGTTGTTTGATAGCAACTGTGAATAACAGTATAGATATAGATATCTTCATATTTAGCTCCCGCAAATTCATGTCATATCTATGATTTTTCCATGAAGAGTGGATTCCCGTTATTTTCAAGTTCTGCCAGTAATCTACGTCACCGTCAACATGCATTCTCTTTCTGTCTGTTTCATTCATTCTCTACATGATGCCAACCTATCTTATTCTATTGCCCGGCAATAGAATCAATACTGGCTCTTCATTTATGGAGAAGCAGTGCTCTTCATTTCTAGTCTTTTTTCTTTCTACTCTTTCTTGTTCTCTTGGCCATTTCTCAACCATTTTCTGTAGTTTGAAGCTCGGCCTTTCTGTAGTTTGAAGCGAGTAGTCATTTCTGCTCTATTCAGAAAACGTTTTGCTTTGCCTTGTCCAATTCATCTTTTTTTGCCATTCCTTTTCTCCATGAGTAGAGAGGCGAGGTGGGGCTCCGCCCCCCCAATGGGCAGAGGGCAGAGCGGGTAAGTGCTTAAGTGGCACCATCTGCTAAGACGTCTAAATGCTTTCCTTGATAACCGGAAGTTCTGAAAAAGTGTGAAATGCCGGAGGGCTTTTGACCATCCATTCAAGTGTCGTTGAATTCTGTTCAACAGCCCAAGGACTTGAAGCACACTTGTTTTCACTGGTGAGAGTCAAAAAAACCACTACAAAGAAACACAAAATTCCTACTACAGAAACATACGAGCCGAAACTACTAAAGGCATTCCATCCAGCGTAAGCATCTGGATAATCTGGAATGCGACGTGGCATACCTGCAAGACCTAAAAAATGCATAGGAAAAAAAGTCAAGTTCACACCAAAGAAAGTGATCCAAAAATGAATCTGACCTAAAGTCTCTGGATATTGAAGACCAGTTATTTTACCTATCCAATAATAGAATCCGGCAAATAAAGCAAAAACAGCTCCCATAGAAAGAACATAATGGAAATGTGCAACCACATAATAAGTATCATGTAGAGCGATGTCCAGCCCAGAATTGGCCAATACTATTCCAGTAAGAGTAGAGTAGGTGCCCTTACTCGCGTGGGGCCAATTTTGAGTTTCCCTTGTGCTTTTAGTGCACCTCTCTCGTAACCGTACATGATAGTTTTCCCATCATACGGCTTGCACGCGCGTTTAATTCTTTTACGACTTGGCACGGGTTTCATAGCCTGTACCGACGTGTCGAACAAGGCTGCGGTGCCTCTCCGGTTTCCCTCTTTTCCCTCCGAGTTCCTTTTTTCGATCAGGGAGAGAGAGCCCGAAGAAGTATTTTCCGTGGTCGGCTCTCTCGTGCTCGAGCTTGCAAAGGGATATTTGTTTTCTGTTGAATATGGTCATCATCTCGCTTATCTGTGAGATATTTTTGTCGAGTTGGCTCAACTTGCGCATGTGGTTAATCTTTATTGGTCCGGATTTGTTGACTAGGCATTTGGTATCGTCCGGTATAGATCTGCCGCGTAGCTTTTTGGAAAGAAGCGTAGCGGGACCAAGCTTTTTGGTTGGGGTTTTTTTTAATGCTCGTGTGCTCTCCTTGTTTTGGTTCGGACTTCTATTACTGCAGAACACCAGAAAGGAACCTCTGACTTAATTCCGGGTTCCTTTCCCTGTAAAATTATTAAGATATATCACTTCTGGAGAAGCCCTTTTCCTCTTGTTTTAATCCGTCCCATTGTAGTTGTAAGGCGTTTGCTTTTTTTAGATCGTGCCTTAGTATTACTTATTGTTTTTTCGAGAATTTTTCGTAGACGAGTTGACCCTTTCTGGTTGGGACTTTGTATTTGGCTGCGTACCCTGCGCTAAAATTTTTGTACGTTTTCGAGGCTTTTCGTTGCCGCAATTTTATGATCAAGGTGCGAACACAGCAGCTCCTGATGACGAGTTTCAGATAATTTGTTAATTGGTAGAACTTATCAACGAACGAATAGTAGTTGCATATTCTTCTTAGGATCCAGCCTTTGTAGTCCTCTTGTATTTTGCTCTTAGCGCCTTAGAAACGAATCGTATAAGTCTCCTATCTCTTTTTAAACAGGTTTACCCAAATTAGATGGTCGATTAAGCCGTAGTATTTTGTTATATGCCCTTTCAGAGCTCAGTGGTGCTTTTGCAGTCCAGTTCCGATTAACCGTGGGCCAAATAAATGCAAGGGTCGAAAACCTGGATAAGGGCACCGGTTTGTAAATAACTTATATATACTGTTGTCCCAATTGCTTCTAGAATGATCTTTTCTCTAGAGGGCCACTGTAGTAAGCGGCGGGCGTTCGCCTCCCTCGAAGCGCCTCATACCTTGTTGAAATTGGGAGCGTTCTGAGCGAAGTTGTTTATTTTTCTTCTGCTGACGTTTACTATTTTGCCGTCAAGGGCCGGTGTACTTCGCCTTCGCCCCGGGATGGACTAAAACATTTGTATGCCAACTCGATCAGGTCTCCTTGAAATAGAAATCTGCAAGGGTTAAGGTTGTTGTTAAGGTTGCCTTTGTCGTTGTTAAGAATGGAATGCAGTTCTTTCGCTATCAGGTTAGTTATCCGCCTGACTAGTGAAGTCCTCACACGCCTGTGCGCCTGGCCCGCGTAGCAAGGGTATAGCAAAAAGATTTTTCCAAACCTCATTTGTTGAGGGCCTCCTCAGCAAAGTGAAGTGGTGGGTCACCTGCTGTCCCGTGCTTGACAGAAATGGCGTCATCCGGTTAGGTGTTGGGATTGGGAACCTCAAGTCCTTCATAGCGGGCGAGGCTTACTTGAGCCTTGAATTGCTTGCACCCTACTACTTACTATTTGGCCACGCACGAGGTTTTCGAGAGAGTTGACGCGTTGACCCGGTAGGGGGTCCACCGGGTTCGCCTCCCGTTAGTGCAAATTACCTCGTTGTTTTTGGTTCCTTCCGTTGCCTTTTTAGGGTACCACCTTTCGGAAGCCCCCAAAGGAGGGGTTTTTTCACCCTACTTATCTTTGCTTCTGGGGTCTCCCCTACACGTCAACTGGAGAGAGAATACGTCCGTCTGTCGCCATTTCTGGGGTTATGGCGAAGTAAACGTCATCCATTCCGGTTAGCACGTCGCACCCCCCTACAGTAAACAAGAAGATAAATCCTACAGCAAATAACATGGGTGTTTTGTATTGTATTGAACCTCCCCACATGGTAGCAATCCAACTAAAAATTTTTATTCCAGTAGGCACGGCAATAATCATGGTAGCCGCAGTGAAGTAAGCACGTGTATCAACATCTAAGCCTACAGTAAACATGTGGTGCGCCCACACAATAAATCCAAGAACTCCAATACTGATCAAGGCATAAACCATGCCTAGATAACCAAATACGGGTTTTCTTGAAAAGGTAGAAACGATATGACTAATGATACCGAATCCTGGCAAAATTGGAATATAGACCTCAGGATCGGGATAGATTTTGCCGTTCCCAGCAAAGCCCCCCACAGAACCCAGCGAGCTCCTCTTAAAGCACTGGGCTCTTCGCGGAATATGCCTATAACCTATGTAGTCTATCCCCAAGCATGTTCTGTAACAAGACACCAAGAGTGCACAAGGGATTTGTGCAACAAATTACCATTACCAGGCACTTCCGAGTTCTTATAAAAAGGCCGCAGGTCATGAATCTCTAAATTAGAGCTAGTCGAATAACCTAAGCCTTGATTGCATACGGGACATATACCTTTCTGGCGGATGAATAGCCTGCTAAATTCGTTACCTTTCCCGTCCACAAAAATTTCCCGATAGCTTTGAATTCGAAGATTCCATTCATCAAAGGGGGTTGAATCTACAAAAGGATTACCTAGATCACGAGATGCTCGAAACATATGAGCAGGAACTTCTTTTACCATAGACGCAAGGAGTGTTATCCATATCACGTCAGCACAATGGCGTTTGGCATCTACACTGGGCTCGGTCCAAGTAGCGTGAAAATCCCAGAGTCTGCCACGGGGAGAGGGCACCCCCTGATAGAATCGGGAAACCAGTCTGGGTCGAGGAGTTTTAGAGAATTTACGATGTAAATATCGCCAGCTTCTATGCCAGATCCAATGATCCAGCAGACTGAAAATATGAAGAAAGTTGCCAATTCCAAAGTAGTTGCCCCAACCATGAAGAATTGGGTTTACCAATTTGATCATCTGGTAAGGAGAGAGATCTATATTTTCAGAAAAGACATTTTTTATTTTCCATTTCAGCGACATTATCCTATTAGGATTAGGATACACGTAAAGGCCCCCACGAGTGAAGTTTTTTCCCACCTTACATGAGGAAGTTACTTGACTATGAGAGCGAGCCCTATCGATATTGTGGAATATGAAGCCGATAAAATTAAGTCTCTCTCCGATCTTCCACGAGAATATGCGGGTTTTTTCTGACGACAATTGAAGGCCACGTTCCGCCAGGAAACTTTTTGCTTTTTCAAAAAGTCGTTCCACTAATATCTCATCATTGGTAATAATAACAAAGTCATCAGCGTACCTGATAAGGCGGACTGATTCTGTTTTTCGAGTCTGGTTAAAGAGATAACTATGGCCTTTCCTCTGCATCCATTCTGTCCTTTTAGGATCAGTCATAGTGGTCCGGTGTCCGCTAGTTATCTTTTTTTCTAAGCCATCCAGGGCAAAGTTCGCGATTAAAGGACTTATGACACCGCGGAACGAAACTTCAAGTTCCCCTTGATATTCAATTGGACTCTTAAGCCATTCCTCGAGTACAATTTCTGTACTACTAGGCATGGGAAAATTATCTAAGATCCATCGGTGAAATATTCGGCCGAAGAAACCTTTTATATCAGCATCAATTACCCATTTGGAAACAAAATTTTTACTATTTTGTTCTATTTTCTTGTTGCTAACTTTGCGTACTCTTGGCCTTCTCGTGTCTAGTATGTAAGCAATTTCACCTACCGCCATGTGTGCACATTTTCCCCTTCGAGATCCAAAGCTATATTTGTCAGCAAAGGGTTCTGTTACAGGTTCAATAGCTAGTTTGAACAAGTGTTGGACGGTCCTGTCAAATATTGTGGGTATTCTTAGCAGCCTTTCACCATTTTTTGGTTCGAAAATGGAAACATGGCGAACGGGTGAGCTCTTGTAGTTCTTTAGATTGATCCAAAAGATACGACGAACTAGACCGATTCGGGAAGAAGCTTCTAGTATTTTACCATCGACTCCCGGAATTCGACTTCCAGAAGTATAATAGAAATTATCTACGGCAATTATTCGAGAGGTTAATTGAGTACAGATTTCAAGCATGCAGTCTTTCAGGAGTGGGTTTCCGGGTCCCAGGGAAGCTGCTAAAAGAGAGAGGATCCTTTGTTGGTTCTTTACTAATTGATGGATAGCCGTAAATTTCTTTTCCAACATTGGCCACCGACCCTCGTTCATGATGACCGCGGCTTTCCTGGCGATAATTCGTGATTTTTTTCGGGTCTCCTTCCATTCAGCGAAGAGACTGTCTGGAGATCCTGAGCCGTTAGAGAAGCCACGTCTCTCTTTCCACGTCAAACGTTTCAGCATTACCCACATGTTATTGTGTATAGCCTTACGTTTCATCTCACCTTGTGATAGCATCATTGACTTGGATATATCAACAATGTCCAGTTGAATGGAAATGCCAATTTCGGCTCTTGAAAAAGGTTCCACCGCAAGGGCAACGCTACCAATAGAATATCTGTCTTTTCGAAAGATGTTGGGTCTCGAGTGGTCCGCCCGGGCAAGGGCCGAAGGCTTCTTGCACACAACGTGTGAAATCTTACCCTTAAAAGAAAGGAGGGCACACTCCAATCCCAAAAGATCCCTACTATTACCGGGGTCTGACCTAAAAGAGTTTGAAACTAAAACAAAAGGGCCTTTTTTCCTTTTTCTGGCACCATCCTCTACCTTTCTTATGACATCGACTCCCAAACATCCCACCTCATTGCCAGTTATCTGCATTCCAGGCAGATAGTTTATTTGAGGCACAGAACAGCTGTGCTCGCTTAGGTAGCGCTGTAAGGGCAGCGTACCACCTTTTCTATTGGCGCAATCGCGCCCATGACCAAAAAACCAAAAGAGATGCTGGTATAATATTGGATCTCCTCCTCCTGCAGGATCAAAAAAGGTTGTATTAAAGTTCCTATCAGTTAATAACATGGTAATTGCCAATCTATTCACACACTTTTGGTCGGTAGAGCACAATAAAAATCGATTTTTTTCATGCCGTTGTGGTGCAGTTTGGACTATATCTTCATCTTTTCTTAATCATACCCGCTTTGATGCGCACAATATCCTTTTTTTTAGCCTGCATTGACCGCGAGGCCAAAGGATTTGCAAACACTAGGATCATGCACCCATCACTTCAAATTAAGCCGGCCAAATAGGCATCAAGCTTTTGTTTGCTTGGATGGCAAAAGTAGGTTTGGCCAGAGATGTTTGGCGTATAGTCTCTGAGGGCAAACCATCATGGTTCGTTCCCTGCTGATTGTCTTTGCAGAGTTCCCAGCATATAGTCAAATTCGACCAAGACATCGCTGCCTTGTCAGGCGCAAATACACCTGCCAATACTGGAAGAGATAATAAAAGTAGGAATGCTGTCACTAATACGGACCATACGAATAGGGGTAATCTATGCATGGTCATTCCTGGCCCACGCATGTTAAAAATAGATAGGGGTCAGTCTATGCTGCCCTCCGAACCATACATGACAATTTTTTGTCATACAGCTCTCACTCGGAAAACTTCAATTGCTGAGATTCTTGTATCAAGTGCGTTTCGAAGGATGTATTACTTAATAGAGGCCTAGGACTGATAGTATGATATTATCTGCATTTCCTAGCTTCTTTGCATGATACGCTTCGTGGTGAGCTTCACATAATGGAATCTGCTTTCGTTTCTATGCTCTGGGCAACCGGGTAACCTTAGTTTCTTATTCGAATTTTTCCTTGAACGTCTAAAACAGTCCTTACATGATTTATTTCCATATTCCTATCACCGCAGATGGCACAAATCCGACCTAACCCAGACTCGTAAAATTTTTCGGTCTACCAAACCTACATAACTTAATTTGGAGTAGCTGTTTACCTTGTAATCATGTAGAACCTTATAGTTATTTGGAATCGTCAGACTACTCTAAGTATTCAGGCATTGAAGCTTAGCTCCAATTTTATTGAACCCAGTTCGGAACTTCGATTTTAAAGCCGGCTTTGGATGAGTGAACTAAGAACCATATCACTTTTTGCAGATTTCTTTTATCAACCACACCACAATAATTGAGCAGTCCTATTAATTAGGCTAGGATGGATATCTGGATGTGATAGTCTTATCTTTTAATACCTTTGGCGCAGATTCATTTATGATTCGGCCTTTGCGTATACGTATCTGCGAGTTCGAAAAACCAGTTCCCATGCAATCTATAAGGGGTTGGGCCATCTGAACCTTTTTCCGCAAAGCCAAGAAAGCTGGTTTTACGAGTAATGCCCCAGGCTTACCTTGGATATTTTCATAGCAGTAAACCAGAAATTTAGGATCCGATAGAATTATTCTCAGTCCATTATAGCGTCCCTGGTTATTTTTACAATTGTTTACTATCTTATTAGCATATGTACGGGCGTCGCTTTGTTAACCATTCTTCTGATTTCTTTGAAGAGGCCTGCGAGAGTAACTTTTTTTGCCCGAAACAGATGAAAAAGAACTATGGATCGTTTTCTGACTAGTCACCTTTGTGTTCTGGCTGGGTTGGTTTCCTTCTCCTGGCTACTATGAGACCTCTGAGCCCGCGCATCATTTGTCGGATGATGTGAAGCGGTTACTTCCCGTGGTTGCCCTATTTTTGTGTTTTCTTTCTGACCTTTGTCAGAGCCTTCAGTAGTTTAAGGTCCTTGCGCACTTGCTTGATTGCTCAGGCCGGTTCCTATGTTAGAATCACTCGTGGCTGTCCAACAACTATGACCATTCACTACATCAGTCAAAGCTTTCGCCCAGATTGGTATTGGTTCCTGGGTTACTCTGCCACACATATACCGACGTATTCTGCTTGGTATATGTAGCCTTTTCAAGGCAGTGAGTGCGTATCAAGTTGGTTAACCTAACCCTTACTACCCTGCTTAAAAGATACCACCAAGGAGGGCAGTCCCCTTTGGCCTCCCCATTGACCAACTGCTCGCAAACATGATGGATTATTAACCCAAAATGCCGCATTGGCCTGCTGCATGTATTTCCTTAAAAGAGTCAGACATACATGTAGGAATATGGATATTAGTCCTCACTGAAAACGAGCCTCGCACAGCGCACTAGTGATAAAATTGATAGAACCTAAAATAGAGGAAACACCCGATAAATGAAGACTGAAAATGGCTAAATCCACAGATCCTCCAGAATGACTGGTTATACCACTTAACGGCGGATAGACCGTCCATCCGGTACCAGCGCCCACTTCTACTAAAGCAGAACTTAAGAGAAGTAACAGTGACGGTGGTAACAACCAAAAACTAATGTTATTTAATCGTGGAAATGCCATATCAGGTGCACCTATAAGAATCGGAACGAACCAATTACCAAATCCACCTATCATCGCAGGCATAACCATAAAAAAAATCATTAAAAAAGCGTGAGCTGTTATTAACACATTATAAAGTTGATGATTTCCACCAAGAATTTGATTGCCAGGCTGTGCTAATTCCATACGAATTAGTACTGAGAAGCATGTACCCATGACTCCGGCAATGGCACCAAAAATGCAATATAGAGTCCCTATATCTTTGTGGTTCGTGGAAAACAGCCATCTTTGTGCAAAATTGTTCATTTCAGAACTCCATCTTTCAATAATACCATGCTTTGTTGAACTAGTTTTGACTGATGTTTTCGCAATTTAGAAAAGCGAAATTCGTCACAAACTGTTTCGCGAAAACAGGTGACTATCTTCTCTTGTAAACTGCTGCGAGAATGCTCTTGAATAGCTAAAAGTGTTTTCAACTTTTGCTCTACTTGTTGGCATAAAACAGCTTGCACTGTCTGTTTGCACTTAGGTGCGCAGCGCGTAAGCAGATCATTTATACAAGATTCTCCAATCATTTGCGTACTTGAACGCAAACTTATACTACGTAATTCATGCTGTTTCTTCAACTCGGACAACAGAGCTTCTTGAGAACTCATCAATTGCTGTAACTCTGAAAGAAGAGCTTCGCTTCGCGCATCAGAAGTAGCTTTTAAAGTTTTACCAAAGGTTCTTTGACTAAATATAACAAAACCTACAAAACTTAAAGCTACAATAATTTCTTCATTATAAATTAAGATTTGTTTTGAACTTAAAACACTAAAAATTAAAATAGCAAATATAATAAATTCACGCATTCGTATTTTTCTTTTTTCTTGGTCCGTTCTTGATATTTACTAGGGTGTTCCTTTGTCCGCGTAAAACATAGATTTTGTTAAGAGCTGTGGTTTGACGTGACGCTAAAGAAGTTATATGATAAGTAGAGGGACTCATAATTGAAAGTGCGTTTTTTTTTATTACTTGTGAGACACTAATTTCTCCCAAGGAACATACATAAGATTTATTCAGTCGTTTTAATTGATTAGCATTTAAGCTTTTTACCATTTTGTTACACCACTTGGATGCTCCAGATACACCTGAGTACAGATAGGATATACTGGTATCAAAGCATTCTTTGAAAACAACATCCTGTTCAACACTGTAATCGCTCGGATCTGTGCCTACATTTTGATGCGAAATCAGCTGTTTTCGTAATTTGAGAATGCGACTTATTTTGGGTAATCCATCATTATATAATAATACATAAAAGACCATATAGAAAACACATAACCAAACAAATTGCGTCAAATAGGTAAATTGATCTAGTTGAGGCATTTTTTTTTACTTTTTCTTTATTGATTCAAATACTTTTATTGAATCACGAGAGAAGAAAACAAGTTTTCTTCTTTGAGCCCTTAATGTTAAAGCTCTTTAAGCAAAACCTGCCAAACGGGCCGCAGATTTTCATAGGAAATTAAAGAAGGAAAAGTTCGTAAAAAAACTAAAGTCATGATTAAAATATATATATATATATTTTGTTATTAGTATTCTACATAACGCGAAGCGAACACCACGATTGTTTTGGAGTCTGGACGAAAAAAACTCTTTTTTAAGCTTATAGATAGATAGGTTAACTAAAAGCTACTAATATTTCCACTACTATCCATTCCATCATCGAGGTATCGAGTTTCCACATGGGCATATGGGACAATGATAAATCGCTTGTAGTCACACTAATTGGTCATTTACATGACATCCTTTCTTCAAACCCAGTTCTTTAGTTGTTCTGCGTTAACACACTAACAAAATTGAATTCCTTGCCCGGCCTTGATCTCTGAGTCTAGATACGTTATTTGTGGTGGATCGTTCCGTATTTTCATGCGTTTTCTCAGTGTGGGCTTGAGGCTTTGGGCCTAAGCGCTTTAAGCTTTGTTTGGTCTTTTGGGTCGTAAAGACCATAAGAAGGAATAAAGCTGGAATTTTTATTTTTTTTTTTTTTTGTCTTTTCATATTTATGAAAAAATGTGTTTTTTTTCGTGTTTTGCAAGTGTTTCCGCTTTGCGCCTAAACGCTTTACTTGTTTTTGACGCGGTTTTGCTGGCGAAGAATAATCTAGTTTGCCATCACCAATTTCTTTTACTACGATATTGCCAATTTTTGAGTTCATGTTCAAAATGGAGAAGATTCTCCATTGACTATGAAATACTTTTCGATTTCTGCGAAGACTCTTTGGAAGAAAAGCTATATGACCTGCGATTGCTACCGCATAACCTCCTTTGACCGAATTCAAAATAAACCCTTTGATCAAATTCCGGTCACTTCGCCAAATTTTAGTTAGTTCAGTCCAAACTAGTTTGCTTTTCCATTTTCTTTCTAGCGGTTTTGGCAAAAGCATTTTTGGTTCACCAAACACTTCCACATCTTCAATTCCCAAAATAAACCTCGTTTGCTTAGTGATTGGCACTCTTTTCAGCTCATGTTGGAAACAAATTATTGGAGTTTTCAGCCCTGTATTCACCAATATCATGTTTTGTCGTAATTTTTTAACTGAACATTGTATAGCGCTTCCGCGTAATAGATTCAAACTAGAATTATATTGGGAAAATAGTTGAGTAAAGCTCATGTTGCTTTTTTCTTTTTTTTAGTACTTATTTTTTAACCTGATTCATCTGCTTATAGAGGCTTTCAGACCACGCTGCGCCCTCATAATCAGTTTCATGAGGAATGCAATTACATAGTAATTGCTAGAGAGTGGGGCGAAATTCGGGCTGCTATTGTTGTGTCCTCTTACAGAGCCATACATGATAGTTTTGTGTCATACGGCTTTTTGCTCGAAACCACGAAAAAAAAAGTATAGATTTTTTTATGTTGATATCATCCATTTTCTATCACCAGTTGGCCTATCTCGCAAAAAAAGAGTCCGATACCGTCGCCGCGTGAATACACACGCGGCTCTTAACGAGTAAAGCCTAAGGGGCTGCGAAGACTGTGGCCTTTCATTCATTTTTTTTATACCAAAAATAGAAAAAATGGCTAAGTAACATAAAGGTAATGTATTGGATTGCAAATCCTAGAAAGATGGTTCAAATCCGTCCTTAGCCTACTTTAAATTCCACTGTTTCTTTACAAGTGCTGCACTTTATTATTTAAAGAAGGTCAAAAACTTTGATCAACCTCTATACTTACCCGCCATCTGCAACACAGACAATGCAAGCAACAACCGGCTAAGCGCCCGCGGCCTTTTGGCAAGGCCTTGTTTCAAACTTTGAGGTTGCTTTTTATCGAAGATAAGAAGCAAGATAAGTAAAATATATATATATATTTTTTTGTGAAACAGTCTCCAGAACGAAGCATGCTTTTGTTTAAAGCCACTGCAAGATCGACTTTCAGACCACTTTATTCTCTTAAGATCCAAACTCCTGAAAAATTATTTAATATAAAGCTTCACTCTATTGTGTTTAGAAGTGGATTTGAACCACTGACACAAGGATTTTCAGTCCTTTGCTCTAACCATCTGAGCTATCTAAACAGAAATAAAAAAAAAAGGAACTATGTACAATTCTAGTTTGTTGGTTATTCAAAAATTATTAAGTACAAATGCATATCTAGGCCATCGAATACCTACTTCCGATTTTCAAGGATATTTATACGGATTTAGAAATGAAATGGCTATTATTGATTTAGAAAAAACACTTATTTGTTTACGAAGGGCTTGTAATTTGATTGAATCTATTATTCGTGCAAAAGGCCATTTTTTATTAGTAAATACCGATCCAGAATATAATAAAATAGTTCAACAAATGGCAAAAAGGACCAATCAGAGCTATATCAATCATAAATGGATTGGAGGATTTTTGACCAATCGCAAACATATGAAAAATGTACAAAAACACTTTCAGAATTTCTCTGCGCATTCCAAATTTAAAGACGCCTCTACATCGTCGCCCTTCGATTTTTTTCCGCATTTTAGAAAGATGCAAAAATGTTTTGAAGGAATCATGACACACGATATTCCAGATTGTTTAATAATAATAAATGCAAATAAAAATTCTATGGCTATACTTGAAGCCAATCAATTACAAATACCTATCGTATCTTTGGTGGATTCTAATATTTCAAACAGATTACAAAAATTAATAACCTATCCCATTCCAGTGAATGATGATTCTATACAGTTTGTATATCTATTTTGTAATTTGATTACGAAAACAGTCATTCTTTCACAAAGTGCTTGGCCGCTCTCGCGAAAACCCTTAAGTCGAGGCCGCAGGCCCTAGCTAAAAAAAAAATATATATATTTTTTTTTTCGAATTGAAAATTAAGAAAAAGAACCTTGAAACTCTTTCTAAAACTTTTTTATCAACAGATTTTACTTAATTCATCTACACTAATAACGACTTTTTCTCTATTTCTGTCATATATCGTAGTCACGCCCTTAATGATAGGCTTTTCTAAAGACTTCTTATGTCATTTTCATTTAGGTTTAATTTGGATTTGTTTATTGTTTTCTTTTCTTCCTGAACGTTTTCTTCAGAATGATTTCGAAGATGGTACACTCGAATTGTATTGTTCAAGCGGCTATTGTTTGCAAAAAATATTACTTTCTAAATTGGTAGGTCATTGGATTCTTCAAATAAGTGGTATTTTTGGTACTTTTCCAGTGGTACAACTTCTATACCAATTTGATCAACTCAAAATGAATTGGTTCACCCTTATTATAGGAAGTCTGATATTTACTCTTATGTGTGGTATTCATTCTTGTTTGGCTCTTGGAATAATATCTCATAGTTGGAACAGTTTGCAAAATCTTACCACTTTACCCACTCTATTACCCTTAATTATCTTTTGCGCCTCTACCGAAACAGAATGGTTTCATGTTCTTTTATTAATGGGATATTTACTTTTGTTTTTATTTCTTTATCCTATTTTGGTTTCAATTACTTTACAAAAGTTGATAAGCCAATAGAATTGCTTGCCTTTGCGGGTATACCGGCTCACTCATCGTAAATATTGTGGAGCAAACAAAAAAAGAATATATATATATTCTTTTGAATATATATATTCTTTTCTTTCTGTATTTATTTTCTATACTAGACTCCTGTACACTGTTTAATTCTAGCAGAAGGAGAAAGCAGGGATTTGGTGAAGTTTGAGTAAGAAAACTATTTCTAGGTGGCCCAGATGGGAATGATCCAGCTTAGCAGAGCGCAAAGCTTATTTTTTTTTGCATTCTAGATGTCTTAGGAAGGCTTATTAGTAAAGCACTTCAAAGCGCCGCGCTCAGCGAAGAAAATTTGTTTCCTCGCTGGGCTGGCTCTTTTTTGGCAGGTTCCCACAAAGCAAAGAGCAAATCAAGTAGAAAAAAAAGCTGTCGAATTTTAATAATTAGCACGAAATGATCCATATTTTTTTTCTAGCTGGGCCATTGATGGATTATTATTTTATGATAAAACGTTAGAAAATCCCTATGTATTTCGAAATACTACGACCTTATTTGATTATGTTATGCTCTTTTCGCTATGCACGAATTCTCATTGGATTTTGTTGGTTCTTAGCAGCAATGGCTATTTATTTAAGTATTTGGGTAGCACCATCCGATTTTCAACAAGGTGAAAATTATCGCATTATCTACGTGCATGTTCCAGCCGCTTGGATGAGTTTACTTATTTATATTGCAATGGCTATCAGCAGTGTGTTATTCTTATTAACAAAACATCCGCTTTTTCAGTTATTTTCCAAAAGCGGCGCTAAAATAGGTGCTTTGTTTACATTGTTTACCCTATTAACCGGGGGTTTTTGGGGTAAACCTATGTGGGGTACCTTTTGGGTGTGGGACGCTCGTTTAACCTCTGTATTAATCTTGTTCTTTATTTATCTAGGTGTACTGCGTTTTCAACAGTTTTCCGCGGACGTCGCTTCTATTTCCATTTGTATAGGGTTAATCAATATACCAATAATTAAATTTTCTGTAAACTGGTGGAATACATTGCATCAACCTTCCAGCATTAGCCAATTTGGTATTTCAATACATATTTCTATGCTCATTCCAATCCTGTTAATCCTTACTAGCTTTTTTTGTTTAAGCGGGATTTTTTTTATTTTGGAAACACGTCAAATTATTTTATCTTTTTCTAGTTTTTCCGTAAAAAGTCAAATAAATTCGCAAAACAACAATAGAAAACAGGTTTTTTTTTATACGAACAATAGATCAAGCAAAAGCACCTAAGGAAAGGTGGACTTTTATTGGGTTTAAGCAAGTTGTTCAAAGCCTTCTAAGAAGCAAAGCAACGCTCTGCGTTAAAAAACGCAAAAAAATTTATTTTTTTGCCAATTATAAGCAAAATTTACTGAAATGTATAATGAATTGGGCCATTATTTTTTAGTACTGAGTATTTTTGTTGCATTAACTTACAACAAAAGACCTGCGGCTATTTCACTTTATTTTTTTTTCTTTACTATTTCTTTTTTTGGTATTTTGTCTTGCTATATTTCTTCTGATTTTCTTAATTACAATGTATTTACCAACTCAAATGCTAATGCGCCTTTATTTTATAAAATATCAGGAACATGGTCTAATCATGAGGGCAGTTTGTTATTATGGTGTTGGATCCTAAGTTTCTATGGATTTTTTTTGGGTCATCGGGTTCGACCCTGCAATGTTTCAAAACGAGGGCGCAGCAAAAATATATTTTTTTTTCGCAGACCGCTTGTGGCTTTTCGCTCTGCTTCCTTCATAAGGAAAGAGAATAAACAATTCAGACATCATTTGTTGCAGAACCTGTTTGGTACCATAAATCATAAAAGCTCCCTCGAAAGCCAATCCGAAGCGACGCCCTCAGGTATCGTTCAAGAGCCCTCGAATAAAAGGTTAAAAGATGGTACAAATGCAGAAGAAAATAAAAGGCCCATAAGGCTTAAAAAATGGAAAGAGTTGAAAAAAAAAAAATCTAGATTTTTTTTTTTGCTTTACGCTTTATGTAACAATTTAGATTCTTTATTTTTGGCACAAAATGCAAATAATAAAGTTTCCTTTATTGATGAACGGCGAATTTATATGGGCATTGCTTTATTTTTTTCGATTTTTTTATTAGCAAGTTCCAATCCTTTTGTTCGAATTTCATTTGTTTGTACTAAATCACTTGCAGAATTAAATCCTGTTTTACAAGATCCTATATTAGCTATACATCCTCCTTGCATTTATGCAGGATATGTCGCCAGTGCTATTGGTTTTTGCTCATGTCTAGCCAAAATAATGAATGGTATCTCTGCACTCTATTTGCCGATGCGAAGGGAAAGCAAGGCCGAAATTTTTGATGCTTTCTTTCGCATAACAAATAAGCTTATTACCCAGGAGAATGCAAAAAAAATTCTAAAAAATATATTTGAAAATACCTGTTCTCTCCATCCCAGTTTTGCTTTCATCTTGCGTAGCAATAGGAGCCTGCTCGGGCTTCGGCACTTGGTGTCGCCTTCTCCGCTCCGGTCAAAAGAGCGGCTGAATCTTACAAAGAGCCAGTGGACGAAGCGTGTTGTTCGTAAAGCGAATACTGCGTTTTTGCATTTTGGTTGGACCCGTAGCGCGAATAAAGGAGTCTCTGGCCCACAATGCCATGGGTGGAAACAAATTCAAATTTGGATCTTGACATGCTGGTGTTTTCTAACTGTAGGCATATTGCTAGGAAGTTGGTGGGCTTATCATGAATTAGGGTGGGGGGGTTGGTGGTTTTGGGATCCTGTAGAAAATGCTTCTTTTATGCCTTGGCTATTAGCTACAGCTTGTATTCATTCAGTAATTTTACCTAAATTGAATTATTGGACTTTGTTTCTTAATATGGTCACTTTTCTATGTCGTGTTTTAGGAACTTTTTTCGTACGTTCTGGATTGCTAACTTCTGTTCATAGTTTTGCTACAGATTCTACACGAGGAATCTTTTTATGGTTTTTTTTCCTCTTAATTACTAGCATATCTTTGATGTTTTTTTTTCAAATGAAGCAGCAATCAAGTACTAGGCTAGTTGGTGCATTATCTGATTTACCATCGAATCAAAGCCTGAAGGCCCCAAAACCCGTAAACCAGATCTTATGGTATTCGCGGCGAAGCACTCTATTCGTGCACTTGCGTAAATTTACTCGTTTATCAAAGCTGATGGAGGACGAAGAAGGCCATGACAAACTAATTGTATACAAAGCAAGTAAAATACATAAATAAAAAAAGCTCTTTTTCTCGGGCTAGAGAGACAAAAAGCTAGCAACATTTCGAATCCACACGGTGAAACCTTTGGCTTTTTTGTCATTTGTTATGCGAAGACGGAAAAGCAAAATCCTAAAAAGAAATAGAGCAGATGGTCCAACTACAGAACTTTTTTTTTTTTCTTATGTTTATGGTTGTGCTTTGTGGTACGGCAGCACCCATACTATTTCAATGGTTGGTAAGTAGAGATGTTCCCACAGGTGCTCCTTTTTCTCATGGTACTATAATACCTATTTTTACCTCTTTATTATTGCTCCTAGTTCATGTACATTCCAGGGGATTCATACGCTCTATGGAGAAAACAGAAAGTTTCGTTTTAGTAAGAGCAAAACCCATTTTCTTACTCAACATAATTGAAAAAAGCTCCCCAAAAACTAGAGCTAAAAATGCATTTTTTTTCTTTTTTCTTTTCATTTCCAATTTTTCCATTTTTAAATTTATGGGAGACTTGTCATATTTAGAATCTTTCTGTGGTGTGCTTTGTTTTTTATTATTCTGTACATTTTTTTTATCATTCAAATATAGGCGCGATACGTGGGCAAACAAGGAGCGTAGGCTTGAAATAGAGGAAAAAAGAAAACCGCGTAAGCGAGCACAGAGAAGAAAGCGCCAAGCGCTTTGTTGGCCTAACAAAAGAAAGAAACAAAGAAATAAAAAGAAAGAAAATTTTTACTTTTTCTCTCTTTCAAATAAATCAAAAATATTTTTGATTTATTTGCTGCAATTTTCAAAAACCTTCGGCTTCAACGAAAAAGCCAAAATTTTGGCTTTTTATTCTCTGCTTGCTTTTTTGCAAGCTTATTCTTTCGTCCTCGAAAATATTTGGAATAGATTTTTTCTTGTTCGCGCCTTACCAAAAAGACTGATGGATGTTGGTCATGACTTTCGAAAAGTTCCCATGACTATGAAAATTTCACATGGAGGAGTTTGCATCTTTATTATGGGTGTTATTCTGTCGTGCGACCCGGCAGCTTATGCGCGATCATCTCGTGTTTAAGCTCACGCCATGTGGGCGTGAACTCTGGTTGAATTCGGGTTTTAAATCCCGCCGCTGAGATGCTCAGTCGACTCTTGAACCTTAATAGGAAGACGGCTTCTTCCTAAATTAGTGCAAAAGGTTCAAGGACTTAGGATGAACTTAATGTGAATGAGTATAAGCTTCGCTGCTCAAAAACACCCAGTATTGACCACACTGAGAGACTTGCCAATGGCAAGAAAGGCCGCGGGTAACGCTAGTTGGCGAAATAGCGTTAAGCATTCCTAGCAATACGGAAAGAGAGGTCGTGATGATATCATCTACGTTCGTACTGTTCCTCGTGGAGTAAATCTCACATCCAAAAATCTAACCAGGGAACGGAATAATTCCCATTAAGTTCCAGTAAAACTGGCAGGCCAGCCGGGCCGTAAGCTAGTGGGAACAGGATTCTTCCGAAAAGACAAGACCTTCGGGGCAAACGCTCACTTTGCTCGCGTTAGTAAAGGAAATCTCGAAGAAAAGGCCGACGCGGGGACTCAGGGCGCAGCATAACGAATGGTGAAGAGTCCATAGAAGCAAAATAAACAGGAAAAAAAGATTTTTAGGCGAATGCCATGTAAATTTCCGCTTTATTATTTATTATTCGGTTTTCAGGTTCCCCTTGAGAAGAGCCGTATGAGGCCGTAGGCTCACGTACGGTTCGGAAGCCAAGCCCCTGCAGTGATGCTGTGGCTTAGGTTAACTAATACAAAAAAGAGACAGTTTACTCAATTATTGCCTTTAGGTTCTGAACTACATATAGGAAGAGAGCATTGTTGTTTGCGAGGTATTGATCAATTACATGGACCCACCTTTCATTCCATTTGTGGTAATTTGATTATTTATAAACCGTCCTTAAAAAATTCATTCATTTTTGATTATGATGAATCACTTCGTGCCATAATCGACTTGTTGCCAATTGCAGCGCTTTCGTACCAGAATGAAAAAGTTGAAAAAAAATCTATAGATTTTTTTTCAACTTTTTTCCATGGTGACAGATCATGGAGAAATCGCGAACATCATAGTTTCCCACTTTGGTTGACTGTGTTCCCAGAAAAAAGATTTTCTTTTTCTAATCAAGAAACAAGCACTACCAAAGTGGCTATACATAGTAATCTTTTTACGGATCTATATGCTTTAATTGGAACTGGAAGTTTTGAAACAGGCTGGTATATTACCATAATGAAACTACCTTTCATTTTCTGTATTTGGATAGGCTTTATTTTGGCTTCATTGGGAGGCTTGCGTAGTTTTCTACGTCAGCTGGCTTTATATAGATTGGATTGGAATTGAAAAAAATATATATATATATATTTTTTGTATAAAATGAAAAATTCCATAAATCTGGAGTAAAAGGATTCGAACCTTTGCCTGTCGGTATCAAAAACCGAAGCCTTTCCACTTGGCTATACTCCAAGAAATCTACCTACGGCCTTTTTTTTAAAGCTTGTAAAGTGCTACGCACCCACCTAAAACAAAAACGAAATAACTTCCCACTCTGCCAATGGCTCATAACGGAACAACGTAGGGGCGGTTAATTTGTTTATGTTCTCCCACAATATACAATATTTTTTAATAATCGAATTATTCATCTATATCGTGAATGAAGGACCTATAACTTCAAGCCTGAGCTGTTCTCTTATGCATACATAGTAAATAAATAGAGCACATAATAGTTTATAATCTGATTTATGAATTGAGCACACTTCTTATGAATAAACGTATATTATTTTTTCGCCAATCAAGCAGTATGGCTTCTCTTACAATTCTTAAAAACAGTTTGATCACGATTCGTGTTCGATCCGCAAAGCGAGAGTACGGATACTATGCGAGGTGAAAGACCCATTGATTTACAAATTTATGATATGATAATAAATTTCCTACTAGTAGTCATACCTTTTTTTTGTTAAATGTCGTTTGTTCTAAAGATGTCTATGAATTTAGGTGAAGGCCGCAGCCGTAAATCTTTAATAAAAAAATTCAAAACATCATAGGGATTTATATCTATAGATAAAGCAATCTGGTTACACTTAATCTTGATATGGGTCTTAGACCTAACCACTCGAATTACTAAGCCTGTTTTTTTTTAGGCGTCAAATACACAAAAATAACCGCGGTGATTAGAGGATGGTGCGATCACTGCGGTCCCTCCCGCACAAGTAGGTTAGGATTAGAAAATGCATGTCATATTAATATCAAATATATCACAATGATATATTTAAAAAATAATAATGCTAAACAAATATTTGTTTCTGGAGCCTTGTAACTTCCGCTGGTAATAATCATAATTTAAGGAAAGATAAGTTTCTGAAAATTCTCGTCATAGCCTTATGTTTTGCGATAAGGGCAGAGTTTAGGGTTAGCTTTAAGCTTATATTACCTAGGAAAAATCGTGGACTCATTATGTTATTTTATCGTCATCACTTCATAATATTGTCATACTTGGCGCTTACTGTGGATTGGGCACCTTTATTCTTCATTTCTATTTGGTCGACCTGCGCGTAAATTTGTGGTCACTTCGTGATTCAACTTCCATTAGTCGAATATGCCGGGTGCAGCTCGACGATCTACCATAGCTGGTGGCATACTATCTCAAGAAGCAGTATTAACTAAGAAACAGTAATTATATAGTAGGCTAGCCGAACGACTAAAGGCCTAGTGATCGCAGAACTTGAAGTTCCGACTTGTACGGATAGAGGGACTCGAACCCCCACAAACATTATAGTCACCAGAACCTAAACCTGGCATGTCTACCAATTCCATCATATCCGCCAAAATTTGATTCAATCTATGGAAATTTTTTTTTCTCTCTTTAGTTAATGGCCTCAATACCATTTCAGATGGTAGCCCAAGGGCCCATGGATTGCCAGATTTTTTATCGTCGATCAATAATCACAGTCACATGAATGGGTCAAAGGCCCTCTCGTCAAACTAGAATTGAACTTACACCGTCATATTTGGCCTAACCCTGTAGGTTAGGTTGTGTTTTATGGTTTCTGAATCGTGCCTGTAGATAAAGTTATTTCTCATGGTTCGTCACTGTAAAAATAAACTAAACTAGATTTACTTATTAATGATCCATAAGTCATATTGTTTTTTGCGTTTGCGGGTGTATTATCTAAGCATCGTATCTTTTTGACTGCGTCGAAAGAAAGAGGGCGAAGCGGTTCTTTGCTTTCGCGCAGTGAACCATTAGTGCCTTGTAGGTCATTTGATTGGTATACCGGCGATTTTATTATGTTATTTCTTATTGTTGTCCTTGTTATATTGTGGTTGGGCGCGTGATGTACAAAAACATGCAAATTTTTGATTTACTCAATACTATACAGATTATGACATCTATATATTTCGGTCCAGTGCACCGTGGCGCGTTTCGCGACATGGCTCAGTGTTGCGCCTCGAGCTAAGCCACGGCACGATACGCGCTGTCCCGCTGAGTAAAAATCTCCTCAAGCTCTTCGGGGTACTGCCCTATTTTTCGGCTACCAAGCACAGAGCCACCAGCTGAAGATCATTACTTTTTCTCGAATGAATCATCATAAATAATGATTATATATTTTTTTTCATAAAGAGAATATCTTGTTTTTTGCTTGATTCTGCAAAATAATTACACAACGTTAAGATCTGTAAAGGTTACATGCTATTTTGTTTTAAAAAAAAAAGGTTAACTAATTACCCTACTTACGGATGGAGAGGGATTCGAACCCCCGGTATTCTCAATACTTCGGTTTTCAAGACCGACTCTTTCAACCGCTCAGACATCCATCCTTATCTTAATAAGATCATCGGCTCAAAGGAACCAATAATCAACCTAATATTAATTTGCTATGTAAATGGAGATTTAAAGAGAAAAGCGAGAAAAAAGAAAAAAAAATTTTAGGCGGATATAGATTAAAGGTAAATTATCTGCCTTCCAAGCAGGAGATATGGGTTCGATTCCCGTTATCCGCAATGGCTAAAAAAACAAATTAAACTTCATATGCCTGCATCAAGATTTAAAACTTGTCGTCAAATTTCGGAAAATGTTTGGCAAACCAAAAAACTTACTCAAAAACAAAAAGCCATTATTTTGAAGCTTCGAAAAAAAACAAATAAAAAACAATCTGACTTTTTCAAAGAATTACAAACTATACAAAAGTTATCCCTTTTTTATGGAAAATTACCCATTAAAAAGATGCAAAGGTCTAAAACGCAGACTTATCTAGATAAAAAAAACAGTTTGTTATTCGATATAGAACGAAGATTAGACGTGATTCTGATTCGTCTTAATTTCTGTTTAACCATTTTTCAAGCAAGGCAGCTAATAAGTCATAAAAAAATTTGTGTTAATTATAAAATGGTCAATATTCCTGGTTTTCAATTATCTAAGGGTGATCTTATATCTATTCAAGATAATTTTCTATATTTCATTAGATCAAAAATAAGACAAAATTTTCAGAGTAACCGAATATGGAGAATAAAACCTACTCATTTAGAGGTTAATTATAGAACACTAAAAGCCGTGGTATTATATGAACCTCAACAAATACAATTCCCTTATAGCATAGATCTAGACCTTCTTGATTAAAGCAGGAACGTATGTAAATTATTTATTGGCAGAGCGATAACAGAGTGAATCTCTCGTAGATGATAAAAAAAATTCCGGGAATCTTTTGATTTTTTTGAACCACTTTTGGCTCTTTGCTATAGACATAAAGACAATACTACGATTGCGCAAAAAAATCAAGTAAAGCTCGTATGCCCAGGCAGACGGAGCATTCGTTTTATGACGAGCTTTTTTCTCGGCCTCGTATTATCTTTCTGTGTCTTCGAGGCCAGAGACGGAAAAATAAGCGGGGAATTAAGTCCGCTTTGTAGTGTGGAGTGAAAAATACTTTTGTTTGCTGCGCCCCGCGGCCTGGCCCCTGGCCATGGCCCAATTTCGGTTAAAGGACTAGTTGCTTCTTATAAACTTGTATAATCAATGCGTAAAAAATGGTCAACTCTATTATACAATAAATAAGTAAATAAGCGACAATTTGACACCAGATATCTGGAGGTGTTAGAAAAGCTGCTGTAAAAATCGAAAGAACCATAAAAAAACGACGATTTTTTATGCAGCTTTTCACAAAAATCCCTTTTGATTCTAGCAAAAAGATCACAAGTACCTGTACTTGAGAGCATATTGATGAAATAAACAAAATACGAACAGTTAATAAAATATAGTCAAAAATCTTAGGTTGTAACTTTATTATAAGCAGATTAGTTGATGTTTTATTCAATTCATATAAAAAGTGCCAAACATTGGGAACTATCCCAACAAAAGTAACGAAAAAAAACGGGAAGAAGCAAAAACCACTTAAGTAAAAGAATTTGTTGTATTTTTTTCTTTGTTCTTCATAACAGCTAGGAATCAAAAAACACCAGATTTGATAACTTAAAAAAGGGAATAAAAAATAAAAGCATGATATTAGAGAAATAGTAACATACGTGCTTAAGGCCTCCGTTAATTGTGTACAAATAAAACCTGAATAAGAAAGAATAAGAAAGGATTTCGCTGACAAAAAAAACAAATCTTCTGAAAACCAATAACACGTAAACCATGTTAAACTGAAGCAAATCAATATCCAAAAAAAACGAATTCTAACTTCTTTCAGAATAGTTTTAAATAAAAAATTCGTCATATTTCATTGTGTGTTAAACCTAATAAGAAAACCGGAAAAAACCGTTTAAGAGCGAAAAAACCGTTTAAGAGCGAAAAAAACGTTTTTAGTTTTTAGTTTTTAGTTGGGTTGGCTTTTACTGCGCCCGGCAAAGTGTGCAATCAATCGTAAGGCCCTACCAAGATTTTCTTTTCATTTCATTAGTAGTTAAGGGTTCGCCTCTAGAATTTTACTACATTTAAGTCATTCATCATAATGCAATTACTATGTACTAAAACCGTATTACAGCCCAGCATTTCTATTTAATTGATGGCATAGAGCGCATATAGCCACAAAAATCTATGGCTAAGGGAATCTATGGCTAAGGGAATCTATGGCTAAGGGAATCTATGGCTAAATCATGAATGAAGGTTAGTATTGTACTGCATTCTTAGCTCAGTTGGATAGAGCAACAACCTTCTAAGTTGAAGGTCACAGGTTCAAATCCTGTAGGATGCTTAAAGAAAGTGCATAATGAATGAATCAATAATATATACCAACGATATATGCATCTATCCAACCCACATCCAACATCAAATATCCAACACGCGCGGAAATAAATAATTTTTTATTTATTTTGGGGGAGAGTGGCCGAGTGGTTAAAAGCGACAGACTGTAAATCTGTTGAAGGTTTTCTACGTAGGTTCGAATCCTGCCTCTCCCATATACGACGAAGCAAAGCAAAGCAAAGCACTTGTTGCACTTGTGCGACGAAGCAAGCACTTGTGCGACGAAGCACTTGTTGCACTTGTTTTTGTGCGACGAAGCAAGCACTTGTTTTTGTGCTTATCCTTTCATGCAATTAAATAGAGTGGAACTTTCTCAGAAACATATTGAATGCTTTGCATATTGAATGCTTTGCATACATATTGAATGCTTTGGTATTCGAGCCCTCTCCGAACCGTACGAGATAGTCGCCCATCATACGGCTCTCCAATTCAACCTCTATGACGCCACCTTTTAAGCTTCTAAGATTGAAGACACAATAAATACAATATGGTTTTTAGTATATCCCTTTTTCGGTTTTATATTTTGCGTGGAGTATCTCTTCCACTCATAGATTGTTTCCATGCTTCCATCTGGGTGTCCGTGATACCGCAAAAAAAAAATATATATATATATTTTTTTTTTTTGCTTATGAAAGTAAGTCTTCAAAAAGGCGTTTTCCATTTTCGGCTTCTCATTCTGCTTTGTTCGCATAGCAAATGGCAGCATGTAGATTCGTTTTGTGCTGAACTTTTTTTGATTACTGTGCTTCGTTCTATAGGGCTCCCAGTTTCGGTTCCATCAATGGTCCTCTTTTGTTCGATATTGGTGTCATCGATTCAGGTTCCGCTGCCCTAATCGGATATAAAGCATCATTCATGAGTTTAGGTTGCCCACGATGTTTTGCAGATCTGAATAGGTTCTCCCAGCTTTGCGAAAGCGGAAAATCCAAAAGTCCATTAAAAGAGCGGCAGCGCCCTAAATTGCTTTTTTCTTTATTTTCAGACAAATCCCGTTTGAAACCCGTAGGGGCTTAGCTAGAAAACGTGGTTGAATATGGTCTGCTAAGGTACAGCAGACGGTTAGGCCCCTTCCCTTTTGTTAGCAGTTTTAGCGAAAAAAATCTTTTTACTACGTACGGCTCAGGCGGGTACTATGGGCCCTCTGCCATCCACTTCGGTCAGCTGGACGAAAGTGGATTTCACCGGTGTTGCCTACAGTTTTTGGCCAATTTTAATTTGAGGCTATTTTGCGTCGAGATGTCGTTTAGTCTTTTGTCCCCATTAATTTGGGTAATCTGCTCCCTCGTGCAGGCTCTGTAATATTCGCCCGCAGGGTTTCTTTTTCCATTCTGGTCTTACCATAATTTATTGATGGCGGACTGAGAGCTTGGCAGCGCGCACTCGTGTGCATTACCACAAGGAGTTTCTCGTGATTAACTGCAGGTCCAGTTTGACCGAAAGAGACTTTGATTTGCCAGAGCAGGGGCTCATCTCATACAAGAGCAGGCTAGCGTAGTGGTCTTGGGTTGTTTGGGCTAGAATCATTCGTTTGCTTTGTGAACCTTTAGGCTTTGTTCGAAGAAAAAAGAAAATTTTTTTGCTATGCGCTCTTCGCTGCCTTTTATTATAACCAACCTTTTATTCGCTAAGCAAAGAAGTAGACCGCAGGTCAAACGTATTTTCTTTTCCGAACGCTGCCTGTGGTCCTTTGGGTGCTTTTGCGCTTTCTAGGATAGCAAAAAAGCAAGTTAAAAGCCTAAAAGACATACTCTAACATCATGAGGTCTTCCTTGTTTTTTTTCCAACTACGTTTTTAGAGCATGCTGTGGTTCCCACCCGTTTACACGGTGGTTGGGTAAGCTCTATGCCCGGCACGCGGAATAGGGTCTCGCGTGGTTTGCTATATGGCCGCTAGCGCAAAACTGCGAATAATTTCCATATGGCTAAACAATGACTGTAGGCGACGCGAACGGTCGCCCTAAATTCCACTGCAATAGTCCCACGAATTCGAAAAGTTATAACCAGAATGGCCAGCCCAATAGCGGATTCCGCAGCTGCCACCGTTAAAACAAATAAAGCAAATAATTGACCCATCATATCATCTAAATAAACCGAAAATACCAAAAAGTTTAAATCGACCGCAAGTAACATTAACTCAATTGACATTAACATAATAAGGATATTTTTTCTATTCAAAAAAATCCCCCAAATACCTAAAAGAAAAAGAATCATAGAAAATGTTAAATATTTTACTAGATCCATAATAAGAGTCTCTTTTTTGAAAGCCAACTCGGGTTCAAGCCAAGCACATGCCGGTTCCTTAGCCAATAAGTACTGCTTTGCTCTTTTTTTTATGGCAGGGGCAATATAAACCAGGACAAGCACATAGAGGACAATGAAAAAAACCATCATTAGTAACCATTTAATTACTTACCAACTTCATCCATGACACGGCCTCTACTAGCACCAGAAAAAAAAATATATATATATTTTTTTTTTGCTGCGCTCTCCGCGCTTATTTTTGCCCTATAGCACCACTATCTGAATCTTTAGATGATTAGAAAGTTTTTTTAAAAGACAAAAAACAAAAAAACATATTTGATAATTATTAAACAAAATACTCTGAAAAGAATCAAGATCCAATTTCGTGTTATTTCATGGTGAACATAATCTGTCAGAATTTCTTCAATTCCCACATGAATATGCCAGAATAACAAAATATTTAACAGAATCAAAGTAGAAACATTTGATATAAGAATGGTTGGGATTAGAGAAGCGGCAGTCATTCTTTGAAGAAGCCAATGCCCTAAGGTTTCTCTATGAGCTTTCATTGCTTTTTACCTTTCTTTTAAGAGTAAAAGGAAACTGGCCTTTTTGGTCCGGCCCCTTCTTATAGAAGCGTATGTGACAATTGTCCGTCATACGGCTCTGCCTATCTAAAAAGTATCTTGTTAGCCGAAATAGTACTGGAACAGGTTGTAGGCTTGTCTTAGTTAAGCCTTCGCAAGATAAAGTAGACCTGATTCCGAGGCATCGCTGAGCTATCAGGGAAAAAAGTATATATATATATACTTTTTTTTCGAGGTTATCGTATTTCGTGCTTATGAGAAATAGAATCGGATAATATTCGATACAGCTAAAAAAGCTGCACAGAATAACATAATAATTCCGGAAGTATATACTTTGGATAATTCTAGAAAAAAACCTAGATCCCACAATAAATGACGAATTCCATTACTCATATGATAGCACAAAGCCAATAAACTGAAATTGACTACGCTTAAGATTAACCAATAGAAATAAAAAGTGAAGAAAAAAGCGTACCGGTAAAGATAATAGGAAGTAAGGTTAAGATCGCCTATTTTTAAAGAAAGAATACTAAAAAAAACCATAATGGATAGAGTCAAACTTCGGTAGGAAGTTATGATTAACTCCTACCTACTAAGTGCTCTCCGAACCGTACGTGATAGTCTCCCATCATACGGCTCACTAACTCTCCTGATTTAACTCATAGGAGACGGGCTCCATTGACTGCGGCTCGTTGGGTGCCTGCCCTTCCCGGCTACCGATTGGATTATCAATGGCACTGGATGTATCATCATATATAATGTATTAACATCTTGATGTTAATAGGGCGCAACAAAAAATAGATATATTTGCCGTTTTCTTTTTTGAGTTTTGGAGAGTAAAACCTGCCAGACTAGGCAGGTGCATAGACCCCTTCGCCTTTTATTCAATCCGCAAGTTTCCTGTTTACACGGTTCTTTTAGGATCAGGCAGGTACTATGGGTCCTCTGACTTCCAACTCAAACCATAGTGTATGGTTGGATCTCGCCGATATCACCTGTGAGCTATAGCGTTTGAGATGTCGTTTAGTTCTCTGTCCCCATTAATTTGGGTAATCTGCTTCCATGCGTAAAAATATATCTATTTTTTTCTCGTCCTTACCGTTCTTAGCCGCCAGCAGGCTGAAAGCATAACAGTGTTCATTCGTGCGATTCCCCGCGTGCATTTTTTTCGCATTAGTTCGCTGTAGGGTAGGCTGACCCGAAAAGAACTGCGATTCTGCTTTATCATCTCATGCTAAATGAAATATATATATATATATTTCATTTAGCAAGCGCCAGCGGACTCGCGGAGGATTATTGAGTAGGCCGATAAACTAGCCGACAGCCGACGAATATCTCCTTTATCGCTGCTTTTGTGGCATGCTTCCTTTTTTTTGCCATCGGGTAAGCCCTGAGCCCCTCGAGCAGTAGTGCCTTTATTGTAATCACAAGTGATCTAACGGCCGCCCCTAAGAAAGCCCCAGAAATTCTATGGAAAATAGAAAGAGTAGAAGTAAGCTGTGGCTTATAAATGGTAAGATGAGGTGATAACGGTCGATTGATTTTCATGTTTTTAGTTAACTTTGATTTTGACTCAAGGTGACAGGATTTGAACCTATGACCCTCTGTACCCAAAACAGATGCGCTACCAGACTGCGCTACACCTTGGCTGATGTTCCCTAATGAATATTTGATAAATGCTTAAATTGTTATTGAGCAACATACAGAAAAAACTAAAACTAATAAAAAAAACTATATTTTTAACGCCACTGAAAAAAAGCACTACCATCTCGTTCAGTTTTTTTTTTGCTTGAAAATATTTTTTTGGTGGACGTTTATGATCGTTTCAGCCCTTTAATGCTTGCTCGAGGCCAGAAGGGCAAGTCGGTCATTGTCCGCCTTATTTATAAAGCTTTATAATGTAATTACATGTAATTGCATTATAAAGCCAAGTATTCAACATAATATATTATTAATCTTTTAGTTTTGTTATTAATTAAGTAATTCCATGAGGAATAGCCATGAATAATCATAGATAGAGAAAAGGGGCCGAATCAAAAATTGCGCGATTAATCTTGCAGCCCAAAAATAGCATTATTATCAAGACTGGGAAGAATAAAAGCCACACAGAACCGAAATGAGGCTTTCCTAGGTAATAGCTCCAGCTCACTGTGGACAACTAGCAATGTCGACAGAGCCTTAGAACAAAAAAAATGAATTTAGGAATTCGGATCAATAGCAACAAGGCAAACAAATCCGCGGGGCTACCCTGCAACGAAGACCGTGGTATTCTATAGAATATAGCATACTTAGAATCTGCAATCACTATGTAATTCCATAATGCGAAAGAAGCATAGCAAGTTTATTGGACCAAAAGTTCTACATAGTGAATGCATTTTGGTTTATGGGTAGTAAACCTTAGTATAATGATGATTTAGTTGGTGATACGCAGAGGTTTTCTATTGGAAGTTTGGTAGGTTCAAAACCTAC